ATCAACATATTTTTGTTTTCCGTATCTTTGATTAGTTTGTTGCTTCCTCTTATGAACCAATGAAATACCTATGGCTTGATACATAAGAAATTCGTCCAGATCTGTTATAGACGAAGTTAATATGGGTTGAAAATGCAAGTCACCATTCTTCACCCAATTCATACAAACCAAATCTGGACTAGTATGAGCTGCAAGGTTTTCTATCGACACATCTCCCATTCTCAAATAGGCTGTAAGCCTTTTTCTCCTTAGGACCAAATTTTTTGTGTAACCCACCAGCTCCAGTACCCTCCCCTGATCGAGCAGAGCCCCCTCGTTTTTCCACAAATTCGGGTGGAGGTTATAAGACAAAGACTTACTGCTAACCATAACGAAACTTAGTTGCCTCCTATCCCTCCAGTATTTTGTTGTTGTTTTTGTCAACTCGTTTTCATAATATTCTCTAATCAATTCTTCGATGTTTTTGATGTCGATTTCTTTGAGGAATCTTTTAGCACTTGTTACTCTGTTACCATATACTTCTGATTCAGGAATAGCTCTTTTTCCTTGACTAACATTTCCTTTTCCTTGACTAACATTTCCTTGTCCTTGACTAACATTTCCTTGTCCTTGACTAACATTTCCTTGTCCTTGACTAACATTTCCTTGTCCTTGACTAACATTTCCTTGTCCTTGACTAACATTTCCTTGACTAAGATTTATTTGACTAAGATTTTTTTTTCCTTGATGACCAAGCTTGTGTTTTGCCAAACTAAATTCTTTTTCGTCAATAGTCTTTCCTTGCCAATTTAAAAAAAGTAAGTAGATTGGTCTAACCCACGGGTTCATTATATATGTCTTCCAACGTAGCATAAATTCTGGGAAGAACCAATCTTCCTCATTCGAATCTTCCTCATTCGAATCTTCCTCATTCGAATCTTCCTCATTCGAATCTTCCTCATTCAAATCTTCATTCATTCCCATCCACCAATTCAAAAAGCTTTTTTTGTCTTCTTTGAGTTCTGGATCTTCTTTGAGTTCTCGATCCTCTTCGATTTCTGGATCCTCTTCGATTTCTGGATCCTCTTCGATTTCTGGATCCTCTTCGATTTCTGGATCCTCTTCGATTTCGCTATACTCTTCGACTGTTGGAAGGATACTATAAATAAAACCTCTTTTCTCAATTATTTGAAAATTATTAGTCCCAATCTTAGTCTTTGTATTAGTCCCAATCTTAGTCTTTGTATTAGTCCCAATCTTAGTCTTTGTATTAGTCCCAATCTTAGTCTTTGTATTATGATTAGGGTCGATCTTTATCCCGGCCTCAAAATTGACTGCAAATTTTTTGAAAATCTTCCAATCAAAATCCAAATATTTTCTCTTTCGAGTATCAGTCTTGTCTAGATAAGTCTTGTCTAGATAATTCTTGATAAAAATATCCTCTGGTATATCAAATAATTTGTCTTTCTGTGTGGTGTAGATCTCTTGGTTCTTATTTACTTGGAATGGCAATTTCGAAATATAGGAGTCCTTCTTAGTTTCAGAAGAAATGTATTTATATGCTAAAAGATCATATCTATAGTTTTTTTGAAACTTCGTTTTTTGATTTGTTAATGAATAGACTTCAGAATCATCTTGTTTTTTGTAATGAAGTAATTGGTCTTTTTCATATGAATCTCCTTTATTTAAATCGTTCTTTTGAGGCGTATGGCGTTGGTTGACTTCATTTCGCCATGCTTGTGGGCTTAATCGAGACCATCTCTTCTTAGATAAATTGTATTGAGAATGACCTCTTAACCAGTTTTTCCATGGATTCGTTCCAAAATTTCGAAGTTTCTTATGCTTTAATTCGGAATGAAATATTCCTTGTCTTTCAAAAGAATCCTTTATTGCAGTCTTAAGAAAAAAAGACGTTCCGCGATATTGAAGAACAGATCTTAACTTATCACTAACTTGGGTTTGTGATAATTTGTAAAATACATATGCTTGTGACAGGGAAGATAAATCTGGCAAGGAAGAAAATTTAAGAAAAATCTGTGACTTCCTCTTATTTATCTTTTTTAGAGTCGAACTCAAGGTAATTCTTTTTTGATTTGTTTCAGTATTGTAAATGTCTTTATCCAATTTTTTTTTTGTGAAATTTTTTCTAGGAAGCTTAATGATCCATAGAAAGATATCTAGGTATATTTTGTATATTTTTTCAATGACAATATTTGGAAAATAACTCCATTTACTTATAAATCGAACACTTCTTCTTTTTACAATTTTCCAAAATTTTTTTTGTGATTCTACATTATTCTTTTTCTTTTTGTTGTTAGGACTATTATTTAGTCCTGAAGTTACTTTTTTTTTTTCTTCTGTAATTCTTTCTATTTGATTTTTGATTGTGCTTGTTCTATTAATCAGATTTTGTATTTGTTCGTCTGAATTTGGACAAGCTGTAGATCCATTTTGACTAAATGATTCATTAATTATCTCATTGCTGATTATAGAATCTTTTTCGTTTTGAGTTTCACTCGATTCAGATACTCCTATCCATTTCAATAAAAATTGAAATCTTGTATTTTTTTTGATTTTTTTCCAAAATTTTCTTTGTCGAACTCGAACCCTTTTGATAAGCCTTGTTATGATTTTTTTTAAGTCTCGTAGAACGCTACCAAAATTTTGTTTTCTTTTTTGTTTGCCCCCTCTAAGTCGGTTTAAAACGCTTCTTATAAGTTGAAAGTCGCTCTCTTTCAAATTTTTTTGTGCTAATCTTTCCACTTTTTGGCCTAGTTCTTCAAAAATGGGCCCCCAAAAAAAGGACGGGTCGGGTCGGGGATCACCCCAAGGATGGTCAGCTAGTCCCCAGCAAGCCCTTAAATAAGCATAATGGAAGGGTCGCTCTTCGCTATCAGCCTCTGTGCGCCAAGGTTTCAACTCTAAAGGCCATAAAACTTTGACCTGAAGACCGAATTCCCACCACTCCTCCGGCAAGTTCATGCTAGATATGTCGCCTAAAGCAAAACCGTCCTCGGTGTATACAATATGAGTCTCCCGTTTCCATTCCGCTATATCCTGATCCCACTCGCTCTGCTCCTTACATAAGAAACGGCCAATAGTTTTAGCTATTATCGCTAAAGGCAATGCAATATATCTTCTAAAAAAGGAGTTATAAATTAATATGAGAGCTCTTATTCCCATCCCAAAATCTATATCACTCCATGCCTCCATTGCCTCAAGCCGTACCAGGGTTTCGTCGTATTCCTCGTATTGCGCGCGTCTCAGGGTTCTTTGTTGGTCGGCCAAATCTAGCCTTTCTTGCCATTCTTTCAATATTTTGCTTCTTTCTTCGGCTATCTTCCTTTTTATCTGTTCTTTCTTATGTTCCTTAAGAGTGAAACGGTCCCCTTTTTTGATTCCAAACCTAGGCATCAAATTTTTTATTTTAAAAAAAAAACCGAAATAAATAGACAGTCTACTTTTTAAGAAGCCAAAAAAAAGAGGGGAATGCGGAAACATTTCAACCCGTCTTACAACAACCCCGTTTTTACGCCTGTGGGGTCTCATAGCACCTTTGACTACATCCTGACCCCAAAATTGTTCGCGCCCGCGCGACAACTCGGCTACAAGCAACTCCTCGAACTCAAAGGGACAATGAGTAATGCTTTTCACAAACTCACTACTATTTAAGTCTCCAGAATGCAGAAAATCCTTCTCATTCTGCGTAGTATAAATAAGGTTGGGAACTAAATTTTTAGTCTCTGACTCTAAAGGATTGTAAAAAGTTTGAAATTTTACTATTGCTGATAAAATATCAAACTCATCTGGCCGATAGTCGTGACTGACGTAGCCTAGGTCGAATGCGACCTCGCGGAATAATGCGTATGCCCAGCGAGGGACGCTTTTAAAGATTTTGTTGTGTCCGATAATTAGTCCACGCCGATAGCCCCTTCTTAGAGCTCGCCTTTTTTGTTTTCGCCATTCCGAAAGAATTTGTCTCGCCCATTTTATCCAAGGCTTAGAAACGAATTGTATCCAAGGCTGAGAATAGCATTTTTGCAAAGGCTTAGAAACGAATTTTTGCAAAGGCTTAGAAACGAATTTTTTCAAACGGTTAGAAACGGATTTTCCTTCTGCTATTCGTTTTTCTCTTTTTCTTTTTAGTATCTCTAACATTCTCTCTTCATATTTTGGGGAAGCCGGAACGCAACCTGGCAAAAGGGTATCATGAATTTTATTTAGAGCAAAAATTTGCCTAAGGTACGTTTTGAGAGTTCCCATGTCCATTCTTTGACGAGATTTGAAAATTCCAATGTTCATTATTCGACGATATTTTGAAGTTCCATTCTTTTTTCTTCGACGAGATTGCATTGCATTCTTTTTTCTTCGACGAGATTGCATTGCATTCTTTTTTCTTCGACGAGATTGCATCGCATTCTTTTTTCTTCGACGAGATTGCATTGCATTCTTTTTTCTTCGACGAGATTGCATTGCATTCTTTTTTCTTCGACGAGATTGCATTGCCTTCTGTTTTCTCCGACGAGATTGCATTGCCTTCTTTTTTCTTCGACGAGAGTGCATTGCCTTGTGTTTTCTTTCAATAGATTGCAGTGCAGTATTGATTTTGTCCCCCATTGCACGCACTCTCTTTGTTATCCCTTCAGGAACTTTAAACATATTGTTCAGCTCCTCCTTGCAGTTTTTTATTATTGCACGAGAGGGCCCAGTCAACAAAGGATCATACCGTTTTGGTAGGCAGGTTTTTTTAGTTTTATCAGTACAAACCCGAGTCCTTTTTTCGAGTATATCTCGCAAAAGAAATCCCGTGTCTAGAGCCTCAATTCTCTTTATAAACTCATTATTTAAGTTGTTTTGTCTTTCTTTGTTCTTAGAAAGCCAAGCTTTGTCTAGTTCATCAAAGGAGAGTCTTTCTACTGGGGACGAAGATATCGTCCCTTTCATCAGTTCCTGAAAACTAGACAAACTAGGAAGATATGTAAAAGATATTCTTTTTTTTCCATCACTTCGGCATGTATCAA